GTTTGCGGAACCTCAATATCCACAGGTTTATTAGCTAAATGGCAATTGGCACATACAATACGGCCGGTTGCTTCTCGCGGATTTTCATAACCCTGCTGTGCAAAAATGGGATATGCATTTGAAATGGGTGCTCGAGTTATTATATATATCATGAGCGATACGGAAATAGATCGAGTAATCTCTTTCTTTATCCAAGAAAAAGCATTTCTAGTTTGCATGGTCTAATCATTTATCCTGAAAATTTCTACAATAAGATTAGGTAGGTTACTGGCATAGTTCCCTATCCATGATTCTGCTATTTACTGAAATAATTCTACTGGAATATAGAAAGAATCCCTTGGGGGTAGAAAGAAAAAGAATAATTTGATTTTTTAATGTTTATCTTTTATACAATACAAAATAACAAACTTTATAATTGGATCAGTGGATCGTTTTTTCAGTCATTCATGGAATGATAAATCACTACAAGTGACGGAGATACGCGATTTAAATAACGAAAAATCCAATATTTAAAAATTGTATCTAAAATGACTGGAAAAGTGGAAACAAGACCAGATATAATTTGATCATTCTGAGCAAATCCAAAATCGTTATAGACAGAACCAATCATTAGTTCCCAACCATGGGTCGAATGGAATCCTATACATAAATCAGTTAATAAAAGAATAGAAAAAGCTTTTATTGTATCACTTAAGTTATATAGGAATTCTTGAACCCAAGAGTTAAGAATAATAAGTTCTTGATTACCTAGAATAGAATAACCACTTAGAATAAGGAAACATATTATATTTGTCGAGAAGTGCAAAATCGTATGGATACGATCTTCGTTGTGCGTCTTGATCAATTGGATGGTTTCTTTGTAGATTCCGGTACGAAGGTTTTGTAGACGTGTTTCCGGGTATTCCTTTAGCATTTCATCCAAGAGGAACAGTTCCTCGAATTCTATGAATTTTTTTAGAATACTCTTTTCTTGAATGATATTCAAGAAAATTTCGGATTGCCTAGTATTCCACCAATTAGTAAACCAAGATTCCATACTTTTCTTAAATGTGAAAGAGATGCACCAGGGAAAAAAGACTATAGATGTAAGATATAGAAGGGGAATGAATGCTTTCTTTTTTGCCATTTTTCGTCTTTAATGAACTCAGCTTCACCTCATTCGTCAACTCTATATGATAATAATCTTTCTATCAAGATGATAATAATCTTTCTATCAAGCATAAGTTCTATTACAAGTCATAGAGCTTATATATAAATCTATAATCTATTCCCGCGTTTTTTTATTTTATTTTCAATTCGGGAGTTAGTCCTTGCCTTGAATTTAGAAAGAATACAGAAATCAAATAAGAAAGCGAAAGAATCCACTGCCAATTCGAATGAAGAAAAAAAAATTTTCAAAAGATATCAATTGCTAAGATTCAAAGCAATTACCCCTTTTGATGAATACAGTAAAGAGCACTTCGCATAATGAATATTAGTTGAATTTCGAAACCAAAGAACGCCCCTTCTATAAAATAAAAATAGAAAAATTTCGAAATCCATTTTCTTTTCCCTAAGAAAGCATTCTTTTTTTAGTTCATTTTTTTTTTTTCAAAATACTTCAATTGGTACACGCAAGAAATAGGCCAATTCTGCAGCTTTTTGTTCAATTTCTCGTGGAGTCAAATTCTCGTCAATACGAGTCAAGGGAATGGCCCCCTGTCCTATGATTTCCATATAAAGGACACGACGAGTATAAATACCCTCTTTAACCTCTATTCTGATGGACTGAATATCTTTCATAAGGAATCGGAGAAAAATACGACGATTTTTTCCAGGAAATCCGCAACGAAAAATACACACTATTCCCTCTTTTCTATCGAATCGATCATAACCACTACCCACATTCCACAAAATTGTACACCACAAATAAGAACTAATAAAAAGACCCGCGATTCCATAGAAAGACATCACAATCCCTTGTGGAAAAAAAAGAATTTGCTGAGACGGAAATAAAGATAACAAATTCCTACCAAGATAACTGGAAGTTCCAACCAATAAGAACCCTAATGAACCTAAAAAAAGGATAAAGGCCCAGCAGAAATTGCTTGTTTTTCGAGACCCCGTTATAAGTTCTATCCATATACGTTCTGATCGCCAACTCATATTAGATCCAGTTCTATTTTATGGGAATTGGGAGAATAAAAAAAACCAAGCAAATGAATTTTACTTTACTTTGTTTCCGAAGTAACTTTCATCAACTAGCACTATCTATTTTGATGTAAACCCTTAGGAGTAATTCATCGAATTGCTTCCCGATCTAAAAAAAAATATCAAATTTGTCCCTACTCTACTGTCCGTATCTAAAAAATCTTGTTTTTTTGAACATGAAGAAATAAAGAAGCCATTGCAATTGCCGGAAATACTAGGCCCACTAAAGGCACAAAAATGGAGGGTAAGTTTATCATAGAATGGGTACCTCAATTTAATATTTGTACCTGTTTTTTTTTGATTATTGTTATATTAATTTCATATTTTTTTTTATTCTTATTTATATTGTTAGAAAGATAGTCTATAATCACTAGAATTCATATATACTTATACTAAGTATATTTGAAAAATTATACTAAGTATAGTTAAGTGAATATATATATAGAATAATAAATATAGAGAATATATACTAATATATATTGAGTATATTTAATATGTATATATAATATATATTCACTATATTCACTACTATATTCACTACTATATTCACTATATAGAATGAGTATAGAATAAAAAATATAATAAAAATAGAATCAAAAGCACAAATAGAATAGAATCTAATAATAAATAAAAGGAATGTAGAACTAAATAAATGGATTGATTTCGCCTTCTATTTCTACAAGAAACATATGTATGATAATACACCTTTTTATTATTCTTAGTATTAAAGTATTATTCTATTCTTTTATTATCTTATTACTTTGCTCTTGTGTGTTCTAATTTTATTTTTGTCTCATAATTTTTTTCATTTTTAGTCAAAGAAAAGAAAGCATGGAGCTGAAATAACTCACTCAGAACCCCCTTTAAAGGATTACGTGGTACGATTGAATCAAATAAGCCCTTATGGAATAAATATTCAGCCGCTTGTGAACCATCGGGTATTGCCTTATTTAACGTTTGTTCAATAACTCTTTTACCCGCAAATGCAATGTAAGCATTTGGTTCTGCAATAATGATATCTCCTAACATGCCAAAACTAGCTGTCACCCCACCAGTAGTAGGAGATGTAAGGATCGATACATAGAATAACTTTTTATTTGTTTGATAATCATGTAAAGCAGAAGAGATTTTAGCCATTTGCATCAAGCTCAAACTTCCTTCTTGCATACGTGCTCCTCCCGATGCACATACTAGAATAAGAGGTAAAAGTTGATTGGTAGCATATTCGACCAAACGAGTGATTTTCTCACCTACTACAGATCCCATACTACCCCCCATAAACTGAAAATCCATAATACCAATTGCTACAGGAATACCGTTTAGTTGACCTGTGCCTGTTTGAACAGCCTCAGTTAATCCTGTCTTTCTTTGATAAGAATCAATACGATCTTTATAAGGTTCCTCTTCCGAATGAAATTGAATGGGATCCAGAGAGATCATGTCTTCATCCATAGGATTCCAAGTACCTGGATCAATCAAAAGTTCGATTCTATCTGAACTGCTCATTTTCAAATGATATCCACAGTGTTCACAAATATTCATTTTTGATTTTAAAAATTTCTTATAATTTAATCCGTAACAATTTTCGCATTCAATCCACAAATGCTTGTACTTTTTAGTTTCATCGAGATTTTTAGAACTTTCTCTTCTAGTGAAATAACTATCATTTTTATAATTCGTGCTAGTTATTATACTAGAACTAGAACTCTCGCTTTCACTACTATTTCTGCCCTTACCACAAATGTAACTATAAAAGTAATTGTCATTGTATTTGTCACTATCACCTAAAATGTAACTATCAATACAGATTTGAGAACGAAGATAACTTTCAATGCAACTATTAATGTTATTATTCCAACTAGATTTACTATCATACATATAATGATCATCATCACTCTTAAAGACATTATTCAGATATCTAGAATTCTTATAACTAGAAAAAAAACTTTCGGATTCACTTAGAAAAGAATGATCATTGTCAATCTCCAAAATTTGATTTTCAATATCAAAATATATGGAATAACTGTTCCTCTTACTATCCCTAACTAAAAAAGTTTGATCAGATAGGAAATTCTGGATGTTCCTGACACCTATTAAATAATCAACATTACTGTAACTAGAATTGTCACTATCATTCCAACTATGAATGTTTTTATCCATATCATTTAAAATTAGGAGTTCTTCACTTACACTGGTATTTTCAATAGGATCAAAACTATCCATTGATTTACTTAAGCCACACCTGTATTCTAACTCCCTATTAAACAATATAGAATTGAAAGACCATTTTTCCATAGAGTCTTTTTTTCCTCTATTTACATGAAAATACAATAGATGAATAGTCATTCGATGAAAAATCATATAAATATTCTATTTTAAATATAATATCTCATTTATTTACTATCAAATACAAATAAGTATATAAATGAAAAAAAAAAGAATAAGTATCTAAATCCAGTCACTAGGATTAGTAACTGATAATAATAACGAGCGAGTGGGTATTAAAAAAAATGATTCTTTTTCGTGAGAACCTGGAGTATTCTTTCACTATATATTCACTATATATATGTCACTATATGTGATATATGTCACTATATGTGCTGGAATTTTTTTTTTTCAATTCTATATATATATATTAAATATTCTAAAATAAGAAAATTCTAAAATAAGAAATATTTCTTATTTTTTTAATGAATAAATAATAATGAATAAATAAAGAAAAAAATCACCTCATCGGGGTAATGTATTTATAGACCCAATTATTTCATTTAGTGATTCTTCATTTGCTTTTTTTCTATATTCTATCTTCTACCTCTATCCATTTTTTTTTTTTTTATTTTTGAAGATCGATAAAAATCAATTTTTTTGAATATAGAAAAGAGCATTCTATGTCAACAACAAGAAAAAAAAAAATTAGGTATGAATAGAACAAGAGAGCGGGGGGATAAAAGAGAAAAGAGTTCTATAAATCTATATACAAGTCATCCACACCCTCTTTTTTTTTTCATTAATTGAATTTCGTTTGTTGATTAGGGCAAAGTTACATAAAAACACCTGCCTTTTTTGAAATATCCTGAACAGTTCCTGTAGGTTGAGCGCCTTGTTCAAGGAAATATAGAATAACAGGAATATTTAAATAGGTTTGATTCTTTATTGGATCATAAAAACCCACTTTCCGAATATCTCTTCCCTCTCTTCGGGATCGAACATCAATTGCAACGATTCGATAAACAGCTCATTGGGATAGATATAGATGAACAATACACCCCCCCTAGAAACGTATAAGAAGTTTTCTCCTCGTACGGCTCGAGAAAATTCAAAATTACGTCTATGTATAAAATTATGATCTCAAATAGATCCATAAAATCATCAAATCAATTAGACTACGGTTTAAGTATTTTTTGTCTTTCTGAAAAAAAATAACTCCTCGTATTCGAAATCTCATAACTCAAATTGGATAATTCTCAAATAACTCAAAGGAAAACAAAGCCTTTAGGTATTTCATTTATTGAGCGGTCTCTACCCCCTTTTCTTGCCTGTGCTTCTTTAGAATCTATTTTTTTTTTCTTCATTCATTCTAATTCTAATAGAATTGTTGAGACAATTTGAAAATGGTATTTACTTGTTCCAGGATCCTTTAGCTTTTCCTTGAATCATTGGGTTTAGACATTACTTCGTGGATCTTTAATCGTTTCAAAAATGGCAGCAACATACCATTTTTTCTTTCTCTCAAAGAATCATACAAATAGAAGGTTGATTCCCACAGATACACTTTTGATCGAAATAGTTTTACCAATTCCAACAAATTTGACTTTTTTTTTGAACCTTGCTCGAATTGGATCCTTTCGATTTCTCTACCAAAAATATACTTACGAAGTTGTTCTAACTTATTAATTTTCACTAACCTTAGATACTTGCCCCTGAGAAATGAATCAACTCGAGCTCCACCATGTACTATTTACATCATCAATCCCTCTCTCGTCCCTCAAACAATGAGTTCTAGTGGACCAGAACAAACGATGTCGAGCCAAGAGCACCCCGATTTCTATATACTAGAAATACTAGAAAAAATGGCGGATGTAAGAATCCACAGCTAATCGAATCATGTCTTTCAAGTCGCACGTTGCTTTTTGCCACATCGTTTCAAACGAAGTTTTACCATAACATTCCTTTAGCTTGGATCCGGTATGTAATTGATTCAATTATGAAATCGTGAATAGTCATTGATTCAATCGATACATAATAATCTATCCTTTTTACTTTTAGGTTTTCCTTCTATATAAATGGACAATTTTTAAAGTAAAGAAGTATAAAAAAAAATTCAAATTAACTCGATATTGTATGAATAAATTTTCTATTGTATTTTGATAGTTTATAAATTGTATTTTTATAGTTTATAAAATAGAAAAAATGAATTTCTTAAAAAAAATATTAGAAAAAAAAAAAGAAAAAAATATGAAATAAAATAATAATAAATATATATTTATTATACAATTATACAGAGTGATTACAATAAAAAAAAAAGAAAAAAATCGATTCACTTTTGAATCTACATCTTCAAAAGCGAATCGATTTAGATTAGAGACGAATGATTAAAAAAAAGGGTAATCTTTATTCTGATATAAAATTTGTATTCAAATATGATATACATCATGAATGGATATGTTCTGGGACGGAAGGATTCGAACCTCCGAATAGCGGGACCAAAACCCGTTGCCTTACCGCTTGGCCACGCCCCATTTTATTTTCGATTCGACACTAATAAACACTATTATTGGTATTGGTTGTTCGTCAATTCCAGTTCAAAGATTTCTATAGAATAAATTGTTGTTAGGATTTTGATATGCGTAGATATAGAATTAAACTTAATTTATTGATCATTCCATAGAATTCAATTAAGATATTGTATGAAAGTATGATTTCTTCTATTTTTTATTTAAGAATGAAAAGATTTTGAACTGGATAAGTTCAAATCAAAGAAGTATTTTGGAGGGTCTGATCTTATTTGATTCATTTTTTTTAGTTTTACTCATTTATTAATATTAATGAATATTCATTAATATCAAAAATATTAATAAAAATATTAATAAAATAATATAATAAAAATATTAATAAAATAATATAATAATAAAAATCAATATTTATTCAATATGAATATATGAATATGTAATTCAATATCCATATTTAAATTATTAATATTTTTTTATTTTAATTATTTATTGAATTTATATATTATTATTTTTTTTATATATAATAAATATTATATAATATATAATTCTTTTATTTTTTATTTTTAGAGTATCTATTTTATATTATAATTATTATTAATATATATTTTATTATATTTTATAGTATATAATTATTTATAATTTATTTAGAATATAAAATTCTTAAATTAATATATAATTATGAAAAAATTATAATCCAAATTATACATATAAATTATACATATATATATACATAATAAAAAATAAAAAAAATACAATAAAAATTGGAATTATAATTCAAAAAAAAAGCAAAAATACAATTAATTTTCTTAAAGAACAAAATGTTTGTTATGCTAAATATCTTTAGTTTGGTCTGTATTTGTATTCACTCTGCCCTTTATTCAAGTATTTTTTTCTTGGCGAAATTGCCTGAAGCCTACGCTTTTTTGAATCCAATTGTAGATATTATGCCAGTAATACCCTTATTCTTTTTTCTCTTAGCTTTTGTTTGGCAAGCTGCTGTAAGTTTTCGGTGAGATCTTTAATTTGAATAATGTCCTAAAAAAATTAAGAATTTATTCGAAAACAAAAATTCAAACATTTTAACAATTTATAAGATCAGATAAGTCTTACAGTGTGAATCCTCGATTCCAATATTGAAATTTTTTGATAGACAAAAAAAATCTGGACCATCTCATCATTTCCGTTTTTTTCCATTGAGAAATCCTAATCCTATTATTAGATTTGAGTCCACCACCAATACCTAGATTGGGGATATGAAAGAACATTTTTGGTAATAGTAATTATTGGTAATGGTGGTAAAAGGCTCGACTCTTACTACAAAAAAATTTCCTAATTTTTTTATATTTCCTCGAAATCACTTCATTTCTTAGAAACTTAGTATCAAAAGAAACATAATGTGTAATATAAGAGAATCTATTCTCTTTCTCTGTCTTTTTTAATTATCTTGGAGATTTTTTAATGCTTACTCTAAAACTATTTGTTTACACGGTAGTGATATTTTTTGTTTCTCTTTTCATTTTCGGATTCCTATCTAACGATCCAGGACGTAATCCAGGACGTGAAGAATAAAAAAAAATATTTTTTTTTATTCTTTGCTTGTGCTGGATTTTTAAAAATTTTTAGGATTTTGTCTATTTTACATCTTTAACTAGTAAATAAAAAAAAAACAAAGAAAACAAAAAAAAAGTTCCATAATCCATAATAATAAGTTCAAAAGAAAAAAATACCAAATCATCAACGGAAAGAGAGGGATTCGAACCCTCGGTACAAAAATTTGTACAACGGATTAGCAATCCGACGCTTTAGTCCACTCAGCCATCTCTCCCAAATTGAAAAAATAGAATTACTATGTTTATGTTACATCGCATAAACAAAAAGAACAAAAAGTAGGGCTTGAAAAAATCCTTCTTTATATCTTATTTTCTATCTTAATCTCTCTCTTTTTTTTTATTTCTATTTGATTTCTATTCATTATTATATATTAAATTGATTATATATTAAATAAATCATAATAATAATATTTATTTTATTCCATTTTTGAGTTTCTTTTTTTATACAGACGGAGCCCGGCTAGGTACTGGCCGGGCTCTTTTTATTCCCATGAATCCTGGATAACAATGATTTCTTTGAATGTATTTGATTTGAAAAAAAAAAATACTTGTAATTTAAACATGATCAAACATAAATAAAAAAAGACTTTTTGATTCCTATGATATAGGAACAAAATGATATAAGATAAAAATGTAATTTTTTATTACTCCTTCTTTTTTCTGGTAACGTATCTAAAAAAAGAATGGAACGATGGATTATTGCACAATGCATTTTTATGTTATGAATTAAATAGTTTTGTCGAGATGTATCTGTCAAAAAACACCTTTAGCAAAAACAAAATCCAAAATTAAAATTCGCCCCCTTTTCTTAATTTCATTACATTAGGAGGTCCCTTTACGAAACATGTCAACACTCTAATTATCATAATATTATGCTCCTATTTCTTAATTACGACTAATTCCCTTGTTCGACAAAAGGTCCATTTATATACAATAATTGCATTATAGCGGGTATAGTTTAGTGGTAAAAGTGCGATTCGTTCTATGGACCCCTTAATAGTTAAGGGATCCCTCGCTTGATTCATATCCTGATCAAAAACTTTATTTCTTACTTAAAGGGGTTTAATCCTTTATACCTCTCAACAAACGATTCGAGGAATAATATACATTATCGTAATTTGTATACAAGAAGAATCAATTCTAAATTGACAAATTGAATTCTAAAATTATGAAACATAAGTTTTTGGAATTGGATCAATAATCCCAATTTTTTTAGTATGAGTAAAGGATCCATGGAGAAAGATATAGAAAGTTTATTTCTAATCGTAACTAAATCTTCCATTTTTTGATTTGTTTTGTATAAGAGAGATTGAAGCAAAATAGCTATTAAACGATTTTTTTAGTTTACTAGAAACATCGACATATTTTTTATAGCTCGACGGAAATTTTATTCTTTTCCTAAAGATTCTCTCAAATAGAAATAGAGAACGAAGTAACTAGAAAAAAACAGATTGTTATAATACTCCTCTT